TGATGAATTGATTTCTTACTTATGTTACTCCATTTTTGTTAGTATCGTCTATAATAATAGATGAATCAAACATTTTCAATTGAATTTATCCTTTCAATTGGTTGGTATTTTTGCTTATCCTCGTATCTTTCAAAAATTGAAACTTAGGGAAGTGCTTTATAAACATATGTATAAAAAGAACATATTTCATTTAGCCTTTTCATGCCTACTATAACTAGTTATTTTGGTTTTCTACTAGCAGCTTTGACTATCACCTCAGCTCTATTTATCGGTCTGAGCAAGATACGACTTATTTGAAATTAATTAAATGAACAATTCATAAAAAAAATCTTTCTATGGCAGTTCATATCTTCTACAGTTACTTAACGTATCAATTTCCAATTCTTGGTCATTGAGATTTATAGTCAATACAGATTAATATTTAAGGATAAATATTACCTCCCCTTTCCCCTTTCAAACAAATTGAAATGATTGAAGTTTTTCTATTTGGAATCGTCTTAGGTCTAATTCCTATTACTTTGGCCGGATTATTCGTAACTGCATATTTACAATACAGACGTGGTGATCAGTTGGACCTTTGATTAATTAACATCTCTTTTTTGATTGACCTCCTACTTCCTTTAATCCGCGGGAGGTCAAATTTAGATTGCTGTTCAATTATTTAAGTGTAATTTTCGACCTAACGCGATTAACAAGAACACAGAATCACGCTCTGTAGGATTTGAACCTACGACATCGGGTTTTGGAGACCCACGTTCTACCGAACTGAACTAAGAGCGCCTTATTATCATTATCACAATAAAGATTTTGTGACCCCAATTAATCTTGCATATATATCATAAAATTAAAGATTTATTATGTATGTCCAATTTATCTCAATTGATCCCTCGTTACTGCTCATAAGATAAGTAATAGGTAGGGATGACAGGATTTGAACCCGTGACATTTTGTACCCAAAACAAACGCGCTACCAAGCTGCGCTACATCCCTTTCAATTGGTCTACAGTGTCATTGTAGAGAATCCCTGTCTTGTTTTCCACATCTTTACTTCCTCCATTGATATACAAAAATTCTCTTTTCATTTCTTCTTTTTGGTCTCATATATCATATAACAAACATATAATATATTAAAAGACTTATATTATATAAAGTATGAAATAAATATGAAACCTACCATAAAAAATTAATATTTTTTAGTAATTTCAGGTAGAAATATCTTTTTTGTACATTTTAATTTTAATTAGGGACTCCGCGTACAAATACAGGCGGTCAGTCATTAACTACATATACACATCTGGTCATATATGTATTACCATTATGTATTACAAATTACAATAAAATTACAATAACGAATAAAGAAAGAGGAGTTTTTCAAATGCGAGATCTAAAAACATATCTCTCCGTGGCACCGGTAGTAAGTGCTTTATGGTTCGGGTCTTTGGCAGGTTTATTGATAGAGATCAATCGTTTTTTTCCGGATGCGTTGATATTCCCTTTTTTTTCATTTTAGTTATTGATATGAGAAGGGGGAAGAAGATTAGAGATACAATCAAATCTCTGTAACTAATCCCTACCCTTGCCTTCTTTTTTTCTTTGTTTTTTTTTTTTAGAATAACTTATTCTAAAAAAAAAAACAAAGAAAAAGCGGTTTCGCCCTCAGTGAAACTATGAACCCGGGCCCAGGCTCAAATTAATATTAATATAATAATAGAGTGGAAATGAAAATGTGATGGTTGGGGCAACTATATCATACAAGATACTTAACTGAAAATACTGTACGGCAATTCTTAATTATAAATATAGTTAGAAATCATTATATTACTTATTATTACTATATTGATTGCAACGAAATCTTTCTTTTATAATTTGATTTCGAGTTACCTGCTTCTATTTTTTTTTTGTCCTTTATTCTTCCTTGCTTCGGATCGGAAAATTAAAGAATTGAGTGAATCATAAACCAAAGGAGGTTCATGGCCAAGGGTAAAGATGTCCGAGTAACAGTTATTTTGGAATGTACCAGTTGTCTTCGAAATCGTGTTAATAAGGAATCAACGGGCATTTCCAGATATATTACTCAAAAGAATCGACACAATACGCCTGGTCGATTGGAATTGAGAAAATTCTGTCCCTGTTGTTACAAACATACGATTCATGGGGAGATAAAGAAATAGATCGAATCGACCGCTCGTGTGTCAGTCTTCCAAGGAAGGTGAAAAATTACATATTATATATAACATATATTTATTTAAATATAAACAAACCCAATCCTATTTCTTAATTCTACATCATGTTTGATCCGATCGAAATAGGATTGGGATTTTCAGGATAAGGAATAAACAAACCATGGATAAATCCAAGCGAATCCTTCTTAAATCCAAGCGATCTTTTCGTAGGCGTTTGCCTCCGATCCAATCGGGGGATCGAATTGATTATAGAAACATGAGTTTAATTAGTCGATTTATTAGCGAACAAGGAAAAATATTATCTAGACGGGTAAATAGGTTGACCTTAAAACAACAACGATTAATTACTATTGCTATAAAACAAGCTCGTATTTTATCTCCGTTACCTTTTCTTAATAATGAGAAACAATTTGAAAGAAGCGAGTCAACTCGTAAGAAAAAAAAAAAAATTGGAGAAGAATAAATATTTTTTATTGAACGTGTTTCTTCATTTTGATGACTTTATCATATTTTATCATACTAATTTCTACTCTACCTTCCCAGAGTTCATTCTCCAGGGAACTCCATTTAAACTATTCCAACGGATTCCTTCCAATCTCTTTATTTTATGATCTCATTGGAAATCATATAAAGACAACTCTTATTTAATATAGCTATTTGTGCAAGTATTTTACGATTAAGAAGCAACTGTCTCTTGTACAGATTGTGTATTAATTTGCTATAACTAAAGTATACTTTATTCTCGCGAATTACTGCATTTATCCGAGTGATCCACAAACGACGAAAATCTCTCTTTTGTCTACCTCTATCCCGATGAGCCGAAACCAAGGCTCTTATTTTCTGTTGAGTAATAGTACGAGTAAGTCTTGAATGAGCCCCTCGAAAGGTTGATGCAAATAAACGGATTTTTGTTCTACGTCTTCGAGCTATATACCCTCGTTTAATTCTGGTCATTGAATAAATGAAACTTTGATGAATAACTAATCGATTTCCTTTCTTTCAGTTATTCTCTTCCCGTGTCCTAGTCTATTAATAACAAAACGGATTCTTCCAATGTATAAAATAAAAATTCCAATGGCTTTTGCTATTATAACCTTCCCGACCACGATTTTTTCTTTTTTTCTAGGCATTTCACCTATAAAAAAAAAATTGTATTGATACTAGGTATTAAAAACACATAGTAAATAAAAAAGTAATAAATATAAATGGATATAGTGGGTTCCATCGTTTCTATGGTTACTTCTTAAACGGTGAGGTCTTCTCTATACACCGGAGCCCTTCTTTCTTTCATTTAATCAATGTTATTGTTAACTTGTACAGTTCAAACTCTTTGGCTCTACCCATAATTATCCAGTACTAGGTCTTTCACAACGAGATCCACTTATACAGTAACGGTATTTAATTATGAAGATTAGCTGGGTAGCTGACCCTGTTAGTCCGTTCTTGCAAGAGTAAGGCAGAATTTTTCTGCTTTTTAAAATAGGATTTCCCCTGCTTAATGGATACCATTTGCTATCAATGGAGAATTCTTTCTCATCTTAAATTTTTAATTTTTAAATTGAGGTGATTGGATTTGCACCAACGGAAACCATACATTTGATACCATAATAGAAGGATAGATCTTTTTTATTTTTAGATATTGACTGGAGTTCTTCCATTCTATCCTATTCACTGGTATTGATCGTTGATACTGGATCAATTGTTTTCTTTCTTTTGTCCTAGCCCATGATCTGAACGAGTCGCACATACACCCTAGTACATGTTCCTCGTCGTTGAGGACATCCCCCAAGAGCGGGGGATTTCGTGACATTTCTGATTGGCTGTCTTGTGTTTCTAATAAGTTGTTTAATAGTTGGCATGTTGAATCATATACATAATGGGCTGGTTTAGATCGATCTTAACCGGATGCTTATGAATTATTTTATTTCTATATTAATAGATTAATGAGATTAATTAATAGAATATTAAATAATAGAATATTAAATCCGGTAAGAAGATAAAATCTCAAATAACGAATTCGTGTGAAATCCTTGTTATTTTTTCTTTTTTATTCAGTCGCTACAAGATCAACAATTCCATGAGCTTGGGCTTCTATTGCTGACATAAAAACATCTCTTTCCATGTCTTCGGATACAACCCATAAGGGTTTGCCTGTCCTTTGTGCATAAACCCTTGTGAGGGTTTCGCGCAGCTTCAGTAGTTCTTCCGCTTCCAAGATAAATTCTCCCGTCTGTGCCTCATAAAAAGAGGCAGCAGGTTGGTGGATCATTACCCTGATGATATAACATAATAAATGTTTATTCTATCTCGCATAATGAAAGGTGAAGAGATAAAGAATAATAATAAAAAAAGATATAATTGAACAACCGTACAGGCATCTTCTTTTGCGCATTGCATACGGCTCTATAATGGAATTCACTTTTTTTTTACCTTATTTACACTTACATGGAAAAATTTTTAAATAAATAAATATAAATTAAATATAGGGTCTATCAGACTCAGGTTGGTAAATGATCCAATAACCACCCTTCTTTTTGGAGTAGTTCAAAAATACTATGATGGCTCCGTTGCTTTATATATTTATTTCGTTTGTTATTTAGCAATCCCAAAGTTTCTTTTTTTTTTTTTCAAATAAAAAAAACAAGATTTTTTTATTTTCATATTCTTTCATAACATAAATATTGTTAAGATTAAGAGCTCCCGGTGTGAAAACAAAAAAGTTTGTGACGCTGAAATAGGACTCCCGATAGATCGTATAAAATCGGAAATGCCTTTTATCTCATACTACTCTTTCGATACATAATTTAAGGGTAAAAA